ATATAACCATGGGAACCCTGAATTATCCTATGACTCATATTCCAGAGTATATCTTTGAGGGGGTCAAACCAAACGGATTCCCGATTTTTCCCTATCCCGAAATTTAATACTAAATTGAATAATTGAATATTAAATAAAATAATGGTAAACTAAAAAAGAAACCCCTTTCGCGCATTTATATTTATTCTATATTCCATCGGTGTAACAACAAAACAATATCTGATTCTTAAATCAAGTTCTTAAATCAAGGAAAAATATTTAAAATCCATATTTTAAATAAATTTATATTTTATATGTAGTGGAAATAGTGGAAAGGAAAAGAATAGCGATTTAGTTCTATGGAGCATCCAGTAACAAGAGGATGAAATAAAAAATATCGACAAATTTTTGCCTTGTGTGGTCCAATGGTCTAACGAAATAAAAAATCCAATGAATCTATATCGAATTTAAATATCAGAATAGCTGATATAGTAATGATTCAATGGGTCAGGTCCACTTACTTTTCCTTTATTAAAAAATAGACGGTGGGTTATAGGAACGATGTCGAAGTAGGAATACGTTGGTTTATCGATTCATAATAGGGGTTGGATATTTATGTCTCAGGACAAAAAAATGGAATAATGAGACATGAAAAGGATGACTATGTCACGACTCCTCCTAATCAGAGCAATTAATCATTTTAAATAATTTTTCATTTTAATACTTTAATACAATTACAATTAATCATTATATATAATTATAATTTATAAATTTAGAATATAATTATAATTATAATAATATAATATATAATATATAATATAATTAATATATATATATATATATATTAATATATATATATATATATTATATAATATAATAAATATAATAATATAATATTAATATATAATATAAATATAATTATAAATAATAAATATAATTATAAATAATAAATATTAAATATTAAATATAATTATATAATTTATAATATAATATAATAATGTAATAATGTAATTAATGTAATGATTAATTAATGATTATGATTAATTAATTAATAATTAATTAATATTAATAATTAATTTAATTAATATTAATTAATATATTTAATATTATTATATATTAATATTATAATGATTATATTATGTATATGTATATGTATAATTATAATGATTATGATTAATTGTTCAATATGATTTATGATTAATTCTTCAATCTTATAACTAGAACTCAGAATAATCAGAACGAATTTGAATCATAATTCATAATGGTGTGGTGTAGTCGTTTTTTGTTATTTTTTTTTTACAAATATCACAAATATAAAAAAGATTTCTATTTTCCGCTGAAAATAGAAGACTCAGATTTGAGTTGAGTGGAAAAAGCCCTTTATCGGATTTGAACCGATGACTTACGCCTTACCATGGCGTTACTCTACCGCTGAGTTAAAAGGGCCCGTTTTCTTCAATTCATGATTTAGCCATCTTCCTCTTCCATTATGATTATGAGTCTACTGCATATCATAATGAATCAATCAGTTTGATTTATCTAGGAAGTGGGTAAGATTCATATTTTTTTTTTAGAAAATAAAATAATTTGTTTCAAGATCTTGCTTTGTTGACTTTGACTGATCAAGATTCAATTGACTGATATATATACATAAACATATATTAAAGATCTTTTCTTAAATCATGTGATGGGGGGATTCGTAACCTGAACCGAATTCTTATTTCTTACTTATTTCTTATAAAGAGAAAATAAAATATTGAAATCCTTTTTTTGCTTAGTGTGAGATAGCGATAGGCATAACTCATCTGAACGCTGAACGAAGCAATGAGTTCAAATTGAAGAAAAGAAATGAAAGTTTGACTCTTTTTTCTGTCTGACTAATCACTCCCTAAGCTGAAGGGATCTTATACTTTGTTTCGTTATCGTTATATTTCATTATTTAATATTTAATGAAATGAGAATTCTACTTTACTTATTATTACCTTATACTTTACTTTATACTTTTTTATACTTTAACGCATAAATACAATACATAAATACTTTTCTTAGTTTTTAGATAGAATATTTTATAAATATAAAACTTAGTTCTTAGATTATTATTATTTAGTTCTTTAGTTCTTAGATTATTATTTTATTATTATTTATTATATCATATATATATTATTATATCATAATCATATTTCATATTCATATTTCATATACATATATCACATATAATATCAATATCATATTCATATTTCATATACATATACATATATCACATAATAAATAAATAAATATAAATTAATATATAAATATATAAATATAAATATAATTAATATAATAATTAATATAATATAATATATTAATTATATTAATATATATATTAATATATAAATATATATAAATATATAAATATAAATAATATAATATATAAATTAATATATAAATTTATAAATTATAAATAATATATATAAATAATATAAATTTATAAATGAAATATTAAATATAAATTTATAAATTATAATATAAATATAATATATAATTTTGATTTTTAATATTTTTTATTTTTTTATATTAATATTTATAATTTATATTAAAATTAAAATTAAATTTTATTTTTATATTAATATTTATATTAATATTTATATTTATAATTTATATTTATATATATATATTAGTTTATTAGTTATTAGTTATATATATTTTATATATATTAGTTATATATTAGTTATATATTAGTTATATATTTTATATATTTTAATTTAATTTTTAATTATATTTAATATATTTAATTATAAATTATATTATATTATATATATATATATGGTTTATATGGTTATATGGTATATTATGGTAATGGTATATGGTTTGATAGTTTCTTTTCTAGTTATAGATATAGTTCTAGGAAAAAGGATAGAATATTTATGGGATAGCTCATTCATGAACGAATCATCAAATCAAAACAAAAAAATAATTTTTTATGAATCATAACATAAAAGTAGGAAAGACTCTTCGGATCTAGTCATAGATTTGATTATAATTATATAATTATATATTGACTTGACAATTCCAAAAAACTACTCATACTATTGTCATAGTATGGTGACGGTCGGGCGGGTATGCCCTCATCGTCTAGTGGTTCAGGACATCTCTCTTTCAAGGAGGCAACGGGGATTCGACTTCCCCTGGGGGTAGTGGACTACGAAAGGAAGTTGATCATGGATTATAAATAAACCTATAATTCATTCTTCCTGGGTCGATGCCCGAGCGGTTAATGGGGACGGACTGTAAATTCGTTGGCGAGATGTCTACGCTGGTTCAAATCCAGCTCGGCCCAAGAATTCGTCGCTCCATGAATAAGATCTAACCAATTTGTCCTCTAGAAACAGAAATGCCGGATCCGTATAAAGAAATAAAAATAGTCCATTTTTTCTATTTTTTATCATCCATTTTTTTTTTTTTTTATAACGATTTTAATTCTTCATTCTTAAGTCTTTTCATTCTTAAGTCTTAAGAAAGGAAAAAGCTTTTTCTCATGGAAGAATGGATTATCCATTATTTTCAATACAGTTTCAATACAGTAAATACAAGAAAATAACCATATATTTCTAGCAATCTGTGCCACTCTCACGCAAGTCCATATCTATGTGAATAGGATATCCATATGGAATTCCTGTTTCTGTTACAATACGACAAATAGAATGCTCTTCTGAAATCATAAGCATAAGACTATGTATGCCATACATATTACATATTGCTGGGATTGTAGTTCAATCGGTCAGAGCACCGCCCTGTCAAGGCGGAAGCTGCGGGTTCGAGCCCCGTCAGTCCCGAACTAGAATCCGATGAATTGATAAATTCATCTCTCCCCTTAACGGAAAAGGGAGGACAGGTAACGAAATCGAATCTCTGGGGGTAATCCTTATTTTTAGAGTAAGATAGACTATATTCAGTATTTTAAGAGCGACCATACTCGTCTTATTCTATTTTTCGGTTGTTCTTTTCGTGATCAACGAAAGAGTGTCCATATTTTGACCGAGAATACAGACACAAATTGTCTTCGTTTATTGTACAATACACAACGAATTTCACATAATTATCTCGACAGAGTACTTTTCGGGTTCAGATGAAACTACACCTTTTTTAGTTCCGAACAAACTTTGTTTGTGCATCCGCAATGACTAATTTAAAACAATCTATTTAATTCTCATCCAAATAGCACACTGCATTTTTTATGTATGTGTTCTAGTTCCAATCCAAGAAGGAAAGAAGGAAGATACTAAATAAAATAAAAGACCAACCAAGCAACGCCCCTTTTTGAAGAAATCCGTTGGAATATTATATATTTTTTATTTATTTTTTTTTTTTTACTTTACTCGTCCTTTTCTTTTTTCCATATCATTTCAACTACTGTGTTTGTATTTGCATATTGTATGACCCATTTTTTCTATTTAATTTAATTTATTTTTATATTATTGAGTATGTGTAAAAGATCTTCCTATGTTATACTATTCAATTCGCGACGATAAATCGATTTGATAGATCAGATATTGTTATTCATAATATTAATATTGATCCGGGTTAGTATCATCAAGATACAATTCATACCTTTGAATTGATAGGAGTACACTTTTATATGTATATGGGATTAGATCCCGAATTATTTTGAAACAAAGAGATTCTATTATGGAAGTCAATATTCTTGCGTTTATTGCTACTGCGCTGTTCATTTTAGTTCCTACTGCTTTTTTACTTATCATATACGTCAAAACAGTCAGCCAAAATGATTAATTTGAATGAAACTTTCATTCTTCATTTTTTTCACTGATTGAAGAAATTAAAAAGAAAGGGTTTAAAATTCTATTTAAGTCTTAAATGAAATGATTGGGCTGGAATCATAAGTATCTGATATAGTGTGGTAGAAAGAGCTATATATAGCTCTTTCTACCACACTATACTATACAATTGAATACAATTGAGTTTTGTAGAATATTTCATATTCTTAGCACATAGAGTTGTATTGTATACAGAAAGAAGCTTTCTCTTATATGGATCAATTGACAATCAAATAAAAAATATACAAATTTTATTTCTATTTTATAGAATAATAAATTTCTATTTTATAGAATATAGAATAATAAAATAATAATAATATAGATAATATATATCTAAATCTAAATAATAAATAATATTCTAAATATAAATCTAAATATAAATAATATAAATTAAATAAAAATAATAATAATAAATAAATAAATAATAAATAAATAAATAATAAATATAAATAATATAATTAAATATAATTATAAATAATTATAATTTATAATATAATATATAATATATATATATTATATATAAATATAATTAATATAAATATAATTATAAAAATATAATTATAAAAATAATAAAAATAAATAATAAATATAAAAATATAATAAATATAATATAATAAATATAATAAATATAAATATAATAAAATAATATAATAATATATATATATAATATATAATATATAATTATATAATATAATATAATATAATAAATATAATTAAATATAATTTATAATTAAATATAATTAAATAAAATAAAAATAAATAAATAAATAAAATATAATTAAATAAATAAAAATAAATAAATATAATTTATAATTAAATAAAAAAATATAATTATAATTTATTTATAATTATAATTTATAATTAGAATTTATAATTAATAAATTATAATTAATAAAAATTTATAATTAATAAAATTAAAAAAATAAATATAATAAAATAAATAATAAATAATAATAATAAATAAAATAAATAAATATTTAAATAAATATTTAAATTTTAAATAAAATTTAAAAATTGAAATAAAAATTTAAATAAAATATAAAATATAAAATAAATAAATATTTAAAATTTAAATTTAAATATTAAAAAATATTATATTATAATTATTATTATTATATTATAATTATAATAATAATAATATTATAATAATAATATAAAATTATAAAATAATAATAATAATATAAAAATAAAATATAAATAATAAATATAAAATAATTATAAAATAATAATAATAAATATATAATAATAATAAATATATAATAATAATAAATATATAATAATAATAAATATATAATAATAATTATAAAATAATAATATAATAATAAATAATATTAATATATAATATATATATATATATATATAATAAATATATAAATATAAAATAATAATAAAATAATATTAATATTAATATATAATAATATATAAATATAATATAAATATAAATAATATAAATATAAATTATAAATATTTATTATAAATTATAAATTATAAATATTTATAAAAATAAATAATAATAATATAAATCTAAATAACTAAATAATAAATAATTAAAAAAATTAAAATAAAAAAAAAATAATATAATATAATATAATTAATATAATAATAAATAAATTAATATAATAAATTAATATAATAATAAAAATTAATATATAATATAATAATAAATAAATAATAATAAATAAATAAAATAATAAAAATAATAATAATATAAAATAATAATAATAATAATATATAATTATATAATAATATATAAATATAATTATATAATTATATAATTATAATTATATAATTATAATTAATTATAATTTATAATATATAATATAATATAATAATATAATTTATATAATTTATAATATAATTTATAATATTAATATAAATTAATATAATATATAATATAATATAATATATAATAATAATAATAATTATTTATAATAATAATTATTAATATATATTAATAATTATATTAATAATATAAATATTAAATATAATTATAAATATTAAATATAATTTATTTAATTTAATATATTATATTATAATATAAAATTATAATATAAAATATAATTTTTATAATTTATTTTTTTATTTATTTTTTATATTTTAGTACTAATATTTTATATTTTAGTACTAATATTAATATATAGTACTATATATTATAGACATACATCAAACATCAAAATTAAATAGCACTCTAATTCTATATCTTTTCTCCACACTCATTTGTATGCATTTTGATCCATCCAAAATAATCGCAAGACCAACTGCTTGAATTTCTTATTTTTTATATCTCTTCTTATGCTTATGGATATGTATCCGGAAGTCCATGGAAAGAATTAATGTAGGAATAATAGTATGGGCATATATTATATACCATCATATATACATACCATAATTACATAATTATAAAATAAATAATAAATATAAAAATAAAATAAATTATAAAATTATATTTTATTTTAATTTTATATTTATATAATTATAATAACAAAAGATAAAAAAATAAATAAAAATAAAAGAAATAGAAAAATAAAAATATTAAATATTTATAAATCCTTTTAATTTAATTTAATATTAATATTTCAATATAAATAGTTATAAGTTATATAATTATAAGTTATATAAATAGTTAATTATTTAATTAGAATTTAATTTTAATTATTAATTATATTAATTATAATTTATAATTATTATATTATTATAATTATATTATAATTATATATTATATTATATTATATTATAATTATTATAATTATAATTTATATTTATATATTTATATAATATATTATATATTATATTTATAATTTATTTATAATTTATATATTTATATTTATATTATATTTATATAATTTATATATTATATTTATATAATTTATATATTTATATATAATATTTATATATAATATATAATTATAATTTATATTTATAATTTATATATTTATTTTATATATTATATTATATATATATATATTATTATTATATATTATATATTATATATTATATATATATTATTATTATATATATAATTATATATATATATTATTATTATAATTTTTTATAATTTTTATAATTAATTATTATAATTATTATTATAATTATTATAATTTTATTATAATTTTATAATTTATATTTTATATATAATTATAATTTATAATTTATTTATATTTATTTATAATTATAATTTAATTTATTATAATTTTATAATTATTTATTTATAATTTATTATAATTTTATAATTTATAATTTTATAATTATATTTTTATTTTATTTATTTATTTATTTTAGCTTTGGCAAAACGATCACAATTGATAGAATTTTATTTTTAAGTAAAGTACTAAATTAGTAATATTCCTAGCTCTAAAGCCCACTCCTTCCCCATACTACAAGTGAAAGAGAAAATGTAAACACTACCATTAAAGCAGCCCAAGCGAGACTTACTATATCCATGTGAATGATGTCCCCTATCTCTATGAAATGAAGTAATTATTCCATTATTAATTCATAATTATAGTGGAATCAATGGCGCAGAGTCAAAATAGGATTCTTACTTACGGCTATTGATGAAAAAATTTCACGAATCCACTCGTAAAAAGTTCCTTTCTTTCAATTTCAATAGAATCTATTGAAATTAAAAAAATTAATAAAATAAATATAAAAAATAATAAAATAAAAATAAATAATAAATATAAAATAAATAATAAAAAAAAAATATAATTAAATATATAAATAATAAATATTAAATTTAAATATTAATAAATATAAATTAATAAATATAATATATTAATAATATTAATAAATATAAAAATATAATTATAATAATAATATAATTATAATATTAATAAATATAAATATATTAAATATATATTATATATATTAATATTATAATAATTAATAATAATATTAAATATTAATAAATATATTATAAATATATTATATTATATATTAATAATATATTATTAATAAATTATAATAAATTATAAATTAATAAATATTATTAATAAATTATAAATTAATAAAATTAATAAATATATTATAAATATTATAAATATATTATAAATATAAATATATAAATATATTAATTATTTAATTATTAATAATAATAATATATTAATTATTAATAATATTATATTAATTATATTAATTATATTAATAAATATATTATATTATATATATATATATAAAATATATATAAAAATATATAAATATATATATAAAATATAAATATAAATAATATTTTAGTAATAAATAATATAATATTTAATATTAAAATATTTAAAATATTAATTATTAATATTATTAATATTATATTAATTATTAATATTATTAATATTAATAAATATAAAATATAAATATTAATAAATATAATATAATATAATAATAATAAATTAATATAATTAATATAATATTAATATAATATAATAATAATAAATATAAAATATAAATATATATTATATATATTTATATTAAAATTAAATATATTAAATATATATAAAATATATAAAAAATATATAAATATATATAAATTAATATATAAATATAAATATAAATTATAAATTATAAAATTATATTATATAAAATTATAATAAATTATATTATATAATTATATATTATATAATTATATATTATATATTATATTATATTTATAATATAATTATAAATTATATATTATATATTATATTATATTTATATATTATTATATATTATAATATAATATAATATAAATATATATATAAATAATAAATATATATATAAATATAAATAGAAAAAATAGAAATATAAATATCTAAATAAATATTAAATATAGTAAATATAGAATTAAATAATTAAATATAGTAAATATAGAAATATAAAATATAGTAAAATATAGTAATATAGATATAAGAATATAGAAATAGATTGCAGACAGGGTTAGTAGACACTACCTCAATATTAAGAAAGGTATTGTGTAAGATAATTAGGGAGTCTTTATAGTGTTTTTTATAATTCTTTCTTCAACCTTAGGAGCCAAAATGGAATGGAGTGTCTCTTAGGAACCTTTGGATACCAAGATTTACGACTTCTTATTTTCATAGTTATATAGTTATGATGCCCAGAATTAATTCTCACTATTTCTTTTATTTGTTTCAATTCAGAATAGCCCAAACCAATCATTAATAAGATTGGGTTGCTTCAGATTTATTGGTACCTGTTTGAGCCACACTCATAACCCGGATTTTTATAAAAAAGATGACAGTCTTTTATAGGACCGTGGGTCCTATAAATCAAGTATCGACAGACCAAGTCCCTTGCCTATGCTTTTGCGGGGCAAGAATTCGTCAAGTTCGATCAGCAGGATTAATAAATTCCAAGTCTTTTTTTGTTGATCAGGCGACACCCAGATTCGAACTGGGGATAAAGGATTTGCAGTCCCCCGCCTTACCACTTGGCCATGTCGCCAAATTCCATCCAAAGATAGATAAAAATCTTATCTATATTTCTATATTATATTCTATTTTTCTATTTATTATTATTATTTATTCTATTCTTATTCTATTATTATTATTATCTATTATTATTATTATATTATACTATTATATAGTATTATTATAAATATTATTATAAATAATAAATAATAAATAAATTCTAATATCTAATATTATATTATTATATTATAATTATATTATAAAATTTTAAATTAGAATTTATTAATTTATTATATTATATATTATTATTATAATTTTTTTTATTTGCATTTTTTCCGTTCTTAATTTATTTTTTTTTTATCTTGAATCTCATTGTACTTATACTTTTCCAAAAAAGAATTCCTATTTGTTTTGTTATTTTATTTGATCCTGTTTAGATTCTTTTCTTCGATTGATTGTATCTAAAAATACGCGTCGCTTACCTTCTCTTTTAACTTTTCTATAGAAAAGTTAAAAGATTCCCGGCCCCCGTCACAGACTGTAAAATTAAGGGCAAATTAGAATCATTAACTCTTTACTTCATTAACTATAACTATTTACTTATTACTCTTTACTCTTGCTTTTACTTTACTTACTTTTCTTAGTTTGAATTAGGGAACAGTTCTGAAATTTGTATCTCCATTTGTATTGTATTCCCTTAATGGATGCAAAATCCAATTGATTTACGACTAACGACTAATTACTAATTATTATTTATTATCATTTATCATTATCAATTACAATTATAATCAATATCAATTATAAATCAATCAATAATATAATATAATAATTATAATTATAATTATAATAAAATATATGTGTATATGTAAACCCCAGAACAGTGTAAACTCCAGAGCTGGAATTTTTATACGTGGGATACCGAGCCCGGGTCTATCTCTTATGCACATATCGCTATATAGGATCATCGTGCTTTAATTTTTCATTCAATAATTCAATATGAATAGAAAATAGACAGTATGATAGAATGATAGAGTGCGCCCTGACCTATGTTGCACCAAGTTCAATTATGATAAAATAAAAGATGCGATATATGGAATATGGATAGCTATATCGGCATGTGCCGGTATGTACTTCCTAAAGATTACTCCTATGAGTATTACGTACCCAATTCAATTGTATTTTCTAAATTCTACTACCAAAAACAAAAAATATTTGCGAATTACTTTTTTAACGTTTGTGCTAAAAAAAGTGAAACTATATCTATATGCTGTTCCTGATTCTTCTGTTTTTATCTCATTCATAGAGAGCAGATTGAATCCTGAATTCATTTATTTTTTATTTTTTTGTACCCTGATCATAATAAAAGAATTGGGTAGAAATTGGATAAATTTTGATATCCGATAAAAGACTCCGTCAACCTAAGTGACAGAATTTTTTTACCAGGAATGCTTTATCAATTTGCATCTCTTTCTATTTGTACCTGGCTCAAATTCGAACTTGCGTAAAAAATGCCCTCCATTTCTCTGTCTTGCTTCCGTTCATACGTATGATATATATGGATAGAGTTGGCTAAAATTTTATGTGATTCAGTAAACAGAATATCCATTCCATCATTGCTAGATCGATCGGTATCGATATGGTTCGATGAATAGTGAGGCCAAGCCAATAATGGGATTTTTTCAATAAAGAGGAAACTTCAGATTAAGATGCTCCAGAATGGAAATGAGGGAATGTCCACAATACCTGGATTTAGTCAGATACAATTTGAGGGATTTTTTAGGTTCATTAATCAGGGCTTGGCGGAAGAATTTCTGAAGTTTCCAAAAATTGAAGATAGAGATCAAGAAATTGAATTTCAATTATTTGTGGAAACATATCAATTGGTAGAGCCCTTGATAAAAGAAAGAGATGCTGTATATGAATCACTCACATATTCTTCTGAATTATATGTACCCGCGGTCTTAATTTGGAAAACCGGTAGAAATATGCAAGAACAAACTGTTTTTATTGGAAACATCCCTATAATGAACTATTTTGGAACCTCTATAGTAAATGGAATATACCGAATTGTGATCAACCAAATATTGCAAAGTCCCGGTATTTACTACCGTTCAGAATTGGAACATAACGGAATTTCTGTCTATACCAGTACTATAATATCGGATTGGGGGGGAAGGTCGGAATTAGAAATTGATAGAAAAGCAAGGATATGGGCCCGTGTAAGTAGAAAACAAAAAATATCTATTCTAGTTCTATCATCAGCTATGGGTTCGAATATAAGAGAAATTCTAGATAATGTTTGTTACCC